ATTCATTCTATATGTGTTCGACAGAGGGATATCTCAATAACCAGAATCACTCTAGATTACCTACTTATGTATACTGACCTACATAAAGTTGACCTCATAGCGGAGGCTTTTGTGGAAAGTTTTAGAGGTGTGTAAGCATGGGCCAGGTATTACCCTATAGAGTCAATTAATAGATTAACTACTTTTACAAGTGAACTGGATAACTAAGGTGGATTAATAACATAAAACTATGAAATAATGGATGTTTAATCTCTACTTGATGTGGTCGGATTGAGAAAGCAAAAAGATAAGGTGTGTAGCCGGTATAACCATGGGCGTCCGATCTGATATCTCACTTCACGCTTCCAAGCAAGCCCACTCCGCCCAATATCAAGCAAACGTCATGTCCAAGCCGAAAGACCTCTCTAAAGTAGGCCCAGGCCCAGAAAAGCAGTCCAATCGTTTGGCTTTGGCCTTGGTTGGTATCCAAGGAGCATCACGTGGATGCGAGGGTGGGTTCCTCAGTAAGCCTGGTCAAGTCCAGCTCATCAACAACATCTTCTTCCTCCCTCTCGGTCGTTCCCACAGGTAACCCTAACACAGCGCCATCTCATGGAAAACAACCAGCTCCATTTTAAGAATCCAAGCTTCCCCTTCCTTCGCTCCCCCCATTTCTTTTACTGGTTTATGTTTATGGAAAAAGGAAACCATAAATGCAGGTTATTTTTATATATAATAATCTCCGTTGACAATAATGTTCTTGATTTGAATTTGTGGTACTTGTTGGCAATTAAATGATATTTCTTACATCTGAGGTATCCTAAATGCGAGCTAGATATGCTGACTGATTTCTGGTCTGTCTCATGATCACTATTCAGAGGAAGGAGAGAAAAATGCAAATTTTTCTCATAATGTCACGAACAAGGAAAAGGTTATTGCAAAATTATAGCTTAGGAAAGAGCACGTAACTAAAAAACTCTCCTTATCCAAAAAGTGTAAGGGCTTTAACTTAATTAAGTCCATACTAAGTGTGGAAGGTGAGTGTCGAGCTGGCCGGATCTGTAAGACGTCATCCCGGAGAGGTGCGAGGAGGTTTATTTCTTTTTATTTTTAGGAGGAGAGAGAGAGAGAAAAAGGGCCTGTAGAGAGGAATAGTGTAGAGGGAGTAATGGGTGTACTGGCTTGGAGTAGGAAAGGACTATGCTGTCGAGTGACAATTGGCCGAGGGGACTTCCATCATGTAGCTGGGTACAAATAAGCCAGTTAAAGGCGAGTAGGCAGGGCGTTAGGCTAGTGCCAGTGGGGTACGTAAACGAGGACAGATCACATGGTTTTGTACTGGTCAGTTTTGAGCTGTCGAGTTACGATTGCTCTATCTCTTAAGAAAGGGGAGTACTCTCTGACGGATTCGCTCTATTATTGCTTCCTATTTTTGAAGGAGTGATCGGGATTAAGCCGCGTGGCGATACCCGCGAAAAAGAAAGTCCTATTCGCTCTTTGGGGTGGGCCTTTCGTACTCAAATCCATACGGGGAAAGGACAATTATTCAGCAAAATCTAGTGGATGGGGTTCCATATTCATGAAAAGCCAGGTTTGAACCATGTTACGGAACCAAAACAAGAATTCTTACTAATAATAAGAAAAGGCCTTAAGCATAATAAGAAAGGGTTAAGGGCCTCCATCCAACGCCTATAAATAGAGGCTTCTTTCTCTATTTGGCAAAGCAAAGGGAGATGGATCCAGCTACCGTATCAAGACTTTATCAAATAGATCAAGCAATACAACGCGTGGCGAACGCAAAGCTCCAGCAGGAGCAACTTCTGGGTCTCTTCTGGGAGCACATGCCTCCCATAGATCCTGAAGAAATTGCGAGAAGGATGCTAGCAATTCGGGATAGCATTCGTGAGCTTGATGAAAGGAAGAGGGAGCTGCTTGAAGAAAGGGATGCGCTCATTGTGCAGGGGGCCCAGAACAACCGTAGGGGAAATGGAAACTAGAAGATCTATAAGATTTAAATAAGTAGTCCCGCATGGCTTTCTTTGTTATTTTTCATGTTGTTCTATGTCTTTAATATGTTTTTAGTTAACTTTCTATTAGTTGTTTGGCTGCTTTGTTTATGTGTTTATGTGTGTGCAAGTGGGTGTACTTCCCATGTATGTAACGGCTATTAATTATTAATGAATAAAAAGTTCTCGTCTGCTTGGGCTTCCATGCCTCGCAGACTTTTAAGAGAAATTCCCTTTTCTTTCTCAAGCTATCAATTGAACTCTTTGCTAGAAGCTCTCTTTCTAGCCAAGTGAGTGGATTAATCGCGTAATACTAATCTTAGCATACCAAGGGGCTGCCCTGAGCTACTTAATCGATCCAGGCGAGAACCGAGCTAACCTTACGCACCGAGTCAGTACCAACAAACCAAGATAAGCATGAATGAATACAAGCACAAAGAGTTTTCAGTGCTCTGTTACTCTCTTTTCTTTTGCGGTACCTTGTACCTTTGACAGCAGGATAGGATATCAGTAAAAGGGATACGAGTTCCTCTACCAACTCAGACTCTATCGAATCGGAAGCAGTGGACACTTTAGCTTCCGATACTATTCTGAATTTGTTCCTTCTTCTTATTCAATGACAAGGCATGGGCAAAAGAAAGGGGGAAGGGCTAGTTACGTGCTATTATTTAAATTAAAATAGTCAATGGGTTCCGAGGGACAATTACAACTTCAATTCTGCGGCCACATATCTGTATATAAAACAGGACTTTCGGGTCCTTTGTAGGATCCGTTCGCCTTCGATGGTTACGTCTTCTTTCGTGTGCACCCGCTCCGATTGAGCTTTGGTGTAGTCTTCTGTCCTCAAGCGTTTTAGCTTTCTCCGCCAGCGGCTTATGTAGCGGTCGGCCTTATAAAGCTCGCTAAGCTTCGCTTCCCTGCCCCCTTCCTTTATACTTTATTAAGTATTAAGTGGAAAATAGTAGTCGGCATTCTATAAGCGACTTGCAGAGTCTACGAAGCTTTGCTTCTTGTAGTCGCCCCGTAATGCCTCCCTTCATTTCATTTGCTTGCCTCCTTCCAGCTCAGAATGCCCAATACCTATTATTATCTATTATTATATAGTGCTAGAAGCTAACCGCCAGAAGCTCACCCTTCGGGTGTCGCTTCCAGCGCAGGAGGCCAAGCATTCTGCCAGACGGGGAGCCCTGTTCACCTTTGGTACTTCAGTAGTACGACAAGTTGTTCTACTTTTACTATTATACTATTATACTTACTATTATATACTATTAAGTCTATTATACTTACTATTTATACTTACTATATATACTATTAAGTTTAATATTAATTAAAATAATATAATAATATTAATAGTTAATAGAATTATATATAATATATATATAATATATATATAATATATATATAATATTATATAATATTAATATTAAGTAGCTGTAGAACAGAATGCCGTTCACCTTTACTTTATGAGTAGTACTTAAGTAGCTAACTTCCCAAAGGTGAACAGCCCCCTGTTCTTTATATTATAGTCGTAAAGGGCTTCCTCAGAAAATAAAAGTAAGAACGGAGGCATTCGAGGGGCCGACCACTATATCATAAGGCATTGTGGTGTAAAACCGACGACTACACGGCTCTATACACCAAGTCATGAGCGATATCGAAGCCAAGCCGCCGTCTATAGGCGAAGGGACGAAAGCCCGACGAAGGCCTATGCTACAGTAAAAAGTACGTTAAGTAACACTTAGCCGTATACAAATACAAAGGGAAAGGCGTAAGTACGGAGTAACGTCAGCTGTGGATATAGACTAGGCGGAGTCTTAAACTATGGACCGAGACTACACTAAGGAACAAGGAAGCTTGCCTGAGCAAAGAAGTCAAAGAACGAAGCTGCTTCTCTAATAGCCCCCCGGGGGACGAAATCTTTTTGAAAGGGGCTTGTAAATTCATTTTTTTAAGTCTATTAAGAGAGAGGGGGCTTCAAGTTCTTAGGAAGAGCCGTACGAGGCAGCTCACGTACGCCGAGCCCCAGCACAGGGGCTTAGGTCAACACTTATATAATAGCCAGTCATCAATTGGAAGCGGTCAAGATGGTGATAAATTGCGATTGGTCTAAACCTTCGACTAGCCACTTATTGCGACCTGCCCATACATACTAAGACCTTGTTCACACAGCGAAGAAAGGCCGAGTGGAAGGAAGGGGGAAGTCAGCTGGCTCTTTCTTGGCCGCGCCCCCCTGCTTATAGATACGAGATACTTGATCTAAATTTTTAAATAGGGAATTGCATACCATTAGCCGATATACGTATAGGAACATGGGTACATGATATTGAATGTCATCCAGCTCGAGCCGCAAGAACTTTTACTAAAATAATGAAGTGAAAGGAATGACTCCCTTCTTAGGAATCAGTAAATCCTATAAATGATTGTTAGGATGTATCGTGGAAATTCTGCGAAAGGGAAGAATCCACAAATTTTCTCTGGTGAAACAAAATATCTCTCATTTTCGCCTCGAATAGATTCTTTTTTTTTGTTTTCAAAGGAATCTTATTATGTGAAGGGTGCACTAATCCTTTGAACCCGGTCCCGACAGGTATCATCCCCCCCAAAACAACGTTCTCTTTCAGACCTTTCAACCAATCGATACGCCCCCGGAGAGCTGCCTTTGCTAAAACTCGAGCAGTTTCTTGAAAACTTGCTTCAGATATGAAACTTTGGGTATTGAGAGATGCTCTTGTTATTCCCAATAAGATGGCTCGGTAACAGATCGCTTCTTCCAAAGCGCGTCCCGTTCGTTCTGCTCGTAACAATCCGATTAGTTCTCCGGGCGAAAAAACATTAGACATTCTGTCTTCTGAAACCAATACTTTTGATGTTATTTGACGTACAATAATTTCTATATGCCTATTATGAATCTGCACCCCCTGGGATCGATAAACCTTTTGGATCTTATTGACCAAAGAGATACGACTTTGCACTATAGTTAGCTCAGCACTAATGAAGAATCCCCAAGGAATTCCAAGAATTCTTGTTATACATTCGTTCCAACCCTCAATCCTCTTTTCTAGATTCATCGATATTGAATCGATCGAGCGCACTTCTAACACTTGTTCCACTTTTGGAAGACCCTGCGTTATGTCCCCAGATCTCGACTTTTCATATATAAATGTAACTAATGTATCTCCTTCATAAAGGATTTCCCCATAATGGCCATGAACGGTTGCTCCCGGGGTGGCCAAATAAGGCTTAGCTGATCGTATTACCACGGAATCGGCTTGAACAAAGATAACTTGACCCGATTTTTGGTGTGGTCCGTTTTTGGCTATACACACATTTTCACAAATAAACTGTCCAAGGCTAATTATTGTAATTATTGTAGACGTCTCTTCACAATAATTGTGACGGAGAAAATACCAATTCAAATGGAATGGATTGAAAAAAATCTTACTGCATGGGTCGGGATTATAAAATTTCCCACTTTCATCCATTGAATAATATTTAATTACTTGAAAAGTCCGTTTGAAATTGTCAAGTTGCAAATAGTTAGTTAACAAGATTTGATTGTGAGTTATTAAGTGGGAAAATAAAAAAAAATTCTCAATTGGGGGGGCTGATCCTAAAGGGCCCAACGAATTCCTAATTGGAATTAGGGGATCCCTTTGATGAATTGATTCTTTTATTCCATTGTGATATTTTAGATCGTTGAGTGGACCCATTCGAGAACAGTTGGATGATAACAAAATTATCAATGGTTGGAATTCCTTATTTCTATTCAACAATGTATGAATAGTTCCTTGATTGGGGTTAAGGAATTGTTGAATTCTTGTCTTTGAATAGGAATATATGGAGCAAAACGGATTGATATTGATATTGATGGAATCTGATCCATTATCAGAGAGCAATCCTGAACCTGAGGGATCATTCCTTTTTCCGATATAGGAAATAGGGGATTTCGCCAAGTCGATTCTTAGGAAATGTCGAATCAAACCATTTATCCTTATTTCAACAAAAGAAGCACGGGCTTCTTCGCCAGAAGAACTTTTTTTGTCTTGGTCCCAATTCAATACTAAACAAGTCCGAACTAATTGAAGAGTTGTGTCATAAATTCCTCGAATTGGTTTACCCTTTCCATAAAGGATATAATTGATAACTCGAAGTTGCACAATATCCCTTTCCTGCAACATATCGGGAGGGAAAAGTGTTGCTAAATTTAGACCGTCCGTGATTTCATATGTGACGACAGGTCGAACCAAAACAAAATGCTTTTTTTTGCTAGGTGTAATCCGTTGGACATAGATCCAATTTTTCATTTTTTGAAATTCCTTGGAATTTCCTTTTCCCCTCCCCGGTGGTATCAAAACGCCGCTATGCCGGGATATCGTATCTATTTCTCCAGGAAAATGGATATCTCCAGAAAATATTTTAAGTTCAATTCTTTTTTTTTTTCTCTCCACCCGAACCAACCCGCCTACCCGGCTTCTTAGATTTAAAGTGATTTGTGTATCTACCCCAATGAGACTATTGTTCCGTACCATTATGGAAGAAGATCCAGGTAAGATATGAACTTCCTCGGGAATGAAAAAAAACCGATCTACTTTCATTTGGTATTTTGGCCTAAATTCCTCGACTCCTCGATACTCAATCGAATCTTCCTTTTTAAGGATTGAATGCATTCCTATAGTCCCATATTTAGTAATTCCCGAACTCTTTCTTCTATACCGAGGATCGTCGAAATAAGAAAGAATACTATTTCTACGGAAAATACCATTTATGGGGAGTTCAGTCGCGATACCCAGAGGGGACATTAGTTCGTTCTCGCACGATTGGAGTGGAATAATAAATCTATTTCTTCGCCTCTTTGACAATAAATCTGAATTCTCGCGGAGAATGGCCGGATATATGAGATTACAATGAGCAGTACATATGACTTGATTAAGGTGTGAATAATCAGGAATGCTACCCTTTTTTTTACCAAAAAAATCCGAACTAAAGAATTTGTGTCTCTTAGTTACCGAGAGGTTAGAAGTATATCTTTGCTTGACAGAAAGAGAATGCGTGCTCGTTTGATCTTGATCCTTGTGAAGGGAAAGGGAGACTGGACTGGATCGACACGGCCCTCCTAATAATATCCATAAATGACTTGTTTTTGGTAATAGATGCACATTACCGTATGTAAATTCAGGTGCATGATCGACATCGGTACTCCAGTGCATTTCCCCGTCTGAGTCGGAATAAATATATTTTCGAACCTTCTCTTTAAAATTCAAAGTGGACGTTCCCGCGCGAATCTCAGCAATCACTTGCTCTGATTCTACATATTGATCATTTTGAACTAAAAGAAAACTTTTGGGTGGAATATTCACATTATGTAGAATATCTTCACTCTCAATAGTTACATACAAGTCTATAGAACATAGAAAGGCAGGATGACCATGACGTGTACGTGTCGGATGAACCAAATCCTCATTAAATTTTATTTTTCCATTAGAGGGCGCTCTCACATGTTCTGCAGTACCTCCCG